AGGACAAAACAAAGGATGAATTCAACTTGCACTTAAAAGAAGCATGCTATAAAAACAGCCCAACTTATTATTCTGGCAATCAAGATATTTCGAAGTTAGAAATACTTAAAGAAGAAAAGAAAAACCTCTTCTGGTTTGAAAAACCCCTTCTTTCTCTGCTTTTCGACTATAAACGTTGGAATCGTCCAACGCGATATATAAAAAACAATCGATTTGAAAATGCGGTAAGAAAGGAAATGTCACAATATTTTTTTTATACATGTAAAAATGATGGAAAACAAAGAATTTCTTTTACATATCCACCCAGTTTATCCATTTTCTGGGAAATGATACAAAGAAAGATTTCTTTGTCTACAACAGAAAAATTCTTATACGATGAACTATACAATTATTGGATTTATAACAATGAACAAAAAAAAAACAGCTTAAGCAATGAATTTGCTAATAGAATTGCAGTTCTAGACAAAGGACTTTTTTATATAGATGGACTCGATAAAAAAACTCGATTATGCAATGAGAAAACGAAAAAGGAATATTTGCCAAAAATAAATGATCCTTTCTTAAATGGATCCTATCGTGGAATAATAAAAAAATGCTTTTCACCCTCTATTATAAATGAAACTGCAGTCAAAAATAGGATAGATGGAATTTTTATAAATAAGATTCATAGTATTCTTAGTAATGATTATAATTACCACGAATTTGAACAGAAAAAAGATGCATTTAATAAAAAATCAATATCAAAAGAAATTAGGCATTTCATGCAGTTAATGAGTCAATTTTATGGGGAATCAACATTCAATCTGAAAGGAATTTCTTTACTTCCAGAAGAAGTACAAATTGGTTCAGAAGATCAAGAAAAATTTTGTAAATTTTTAGTTGATGCAATCATAGGACTAAAAATAAATAAGAAATTAATAAAAAAATCAATTGGAATAAAAGATATTAGTAAAAAAGTTCCACGCTGGTCATACAAATTAATTGATGATTTAGAACAACAAGAAAGAAATAAGGAAGATGACGTACCAAGAGATCATCAAATTCGCTCAAGGAAAGCTAAACGTGTAGTTATTTTTAATAATAACGAGGATAATCTCAAGATTAATAAAATCGATCCAAAAAAATCTAATCAAGAAGTAGCTTTGATACGTTATTCACAACAATCAGATTTTCGTCGAAATATAATAAAAGGTTCCATGCGTGTTCAAAGACGTAAAATTGTTTTTTTAGAATTATTTCAAGCAAATATCCATTCACCACTGTTTTTAGACAGAATAGATAAATCTTCTTTTTCTTCTGTTAACATTTCAAAATTAATTAAACAAATTTTTATAAATTATATAGGAAAAACAAGAGATTTTAAAATTTCGGATTATACAGAAGAGAAAAAAAAAGAATACAAAAGAGACGAAGAAAAAAGAAAAGAAAAAACACGAATAGAAATAGCTGAAGCTTGGGATACCATTATATTTGCTCAAGTAATAAGAGGTTTGATGTTAGTAACTCAGTCCACTTTTAGAAAATATTTTCTATTACCTTTTTTCATAATAGCAAAAAATATGGGTCGTATAGTTTTATTCCAACTTCCCGAGTGGTCTGAGGATTTTAAAGAGTGGAATAAAGAAATGCATGTTAAATGTACCTATAATGGTGTTCAGTTATCAGAAACAGAATTTCCTAAAAATTGGTTAAAAGATGGTATTCAAATAAAGATACTATTTCCTTTCTGTATAAAACCTTGGCACAGATCAAAACTAAGACCTTTTTATCAAGAGCAAATGAAAAAACAAAATAAAAAGGATAGCTTTTGTTTTTTAACAGTTTGGGGACTGGAAACAGAATTTCCTTTTGGTTCCTCCCGAAAACGACCTTCTTTTTTTAAACCTATTTATAAAGAACTCAAAAAAAAAATTAAAAAAATTACAAGGAAACATTTCCAAGTTTTAAAAAATGTCATTGTCAAAGATAAAATCGAATTTTTTCTAAAGGTTCCGAAGGAAACAAAAATTTTTTTTATTAAAAGCCTTCTTTTTTTTAAAAAAATAAAAAAAAAAATTTCAATGGTAAGCCAAACTTTTGTATTTGGATTGGGAGAAGAATCTCGTGAAATAAAAAAAGAAAAAGATTTGATAATCAATAATCATATGGTTCATGAATCATCCATTCAAACCCAATTCATTAATTGGATAAACTATTCAGATTCAGTGATAGAACAAAAAACGCAAAATCTAGCTAATAGAACAAGGACAATAAAAAATCAAATAGAAAAAGAAAAAAAAAATGGATTTCATACTATAAAATTTATAATTAAGCATAAAAGAATATCTTATGGTACTCAAAACTTAGAATCATCCCAAAATTTGGGTCAGATATTAAAAAGAAGAAATACTCGATTAATTCGTAAATCAAAAAAATTACAAAATTTTTTTAGGGAAAGAATATCCGTAGATATATTTTTATATATTATTAATATTTCTCGAATTAATATAAAACTTTTGCTTGAATCAACAAAGCATTTTAGTGAAAAAACCGTTGACAATAATAATAAAAATCAAGAAAGGGTTGAAAAAAAAAAAAAAATTCAATTTATAAAATCACTTTTTTTTGTTATTAGTCATATTCATAAGAATTCTAAAATTCTTTCAGATTTATCTTTTTTGTCACAAGCCTATATATTTTTCAAATTATTAGAAGCCGAATTTTTTAACTTATATAAGTTTAAATTAAGTTCTGTCCTTCAATATCGCGGAACACAAAGAATAATTCCTTCTAAGTTAAAAACTAAAAAACGTCAAAATTCTGGACTGAATCCATGGAAAAATAGGTTAATTATTAAAAATAATTATCAATACGATTTATCGCAGATAAACTGGTTTCAATTCGAACCAAAAAATTGGCGCAATCAAGTCACTGAATTTTGTGAGATTGAAAATAAAAACTTCCAAAAAATAAAAAGGAATTCATATAAAAAAAACGAATTACTTAATTACAAAAATACAAAAAATTCTGAAAAACGTTTCTTTTTTTTGCTGGATCAAAAAGATAATTTAAAAAAAACCTATAGATATAATATTTTATCCTATAATTTTATTTTTTATGAAGATAAGAAGGATTCATATAGTTATGGAGAACCATTACAAGTAAAAAAAAAGCAAGAATTCTCTTATATTTATAATTACAATATAGCTAAAGACAAATTTATTTATATGTGGTGGAGTACTCCTATCACTAATCGTTTAGGAAAAAAATTTATGGATATAGAGATAAATACAAATAGAAAATATTGTGATTGGAAAATTATCCTTTTTTTTCTTAGCAACAAAATCGACATTGAGACTTGGATCAATATTAGTAATAGTACTGAAAATATTAAGATTGAACTTAAAAATTATAAAATTGTTGATAAAATAGAAAATAAAGATCTTTTTTATCGTACAATTTATAAAGAAATTAACAAATTAAAAAAAAAATTTTTTGATTGGATGGGGATGAATGAAGAAATACTAAGTCGTCCTATATCAAATCTAGAATTTTTGTTCTTCCCAGAATTTTTTTTACTTTTTAATGCATATAAAATAAAACCTTGGCTTATACCAATAAATTTACTTTTTTCAAATTGTAATGTAAGTGATAATTTTAGCGAAAAGAAAAAAGGGAATACTTTTACAACATCTATAATATCAAATGAAAAAAAATATCTTGAATTAGAGAATAGGAATCAAGACGAAAAAGAGCTCAAAAGTCAAAGAGATCGCGGGTCTGATGTTCAAAAAAATTCCGAGTCTCTCAGCTCAAATCACCAAAAAGATATTCAAGAAAATTTTATAGAATCATATATTAAAAATCGCAGAAAAAAAAAACAAGACAAGAGTAGTCCAGAAGCCGAACTCAATTTATTCCTTAAAAGGTTTTTGTTTTTTCAATTGAAATGGGACGATTCTTTGAATCAAAAATTGATCAATAATATCAAAGTTTACAGTCTCCTGCTTAGATTAAAAAATCCACGGGAAATTACAATATCCTCGATTGAAAGAAGAGAAATGAGTCTGAATATAATGCTGATTCAGAAAGATTTAACTCTTACCCAATTGATAAAAGGGGGGATATTTTTTATTGAACCTATGCGTCTGTCTGTAAAGGGCGATGGAGAATTTATTCGGTATCAAACCATAGCTATTTCATTCATTCATAAGAATAAACACCAAAATAATCAAAACATCGACAATATTGATAAGAGGACTCCGGATGAATGGATTACCAGATATCAAACAGTGATGAAAACTAGAGATAAAAGCTATTTTGATTTACTTGTTCCTGCAAAGATTTTTTCGTCCAGGCGCCGTAAAGAATTGAGAATTCTAATTTGTTTGAATTCAAGTAATAATAATGGTAGGTATAGGAATACAGTATCTTACAACGGGAATCCTAAAAAAAACTGTAGTCAATTTTGTGATGAAAACAATCAAAAATTAAACGTCTTTCTTTGGCCTAATTATCAACTAGAAGATTTAGCCGGTATAAATCGTTATTGGTTTAATACTAATAACGGTAGTCGTTTTAGTATATTAAGAATACATATGTATCCACGATTAAAAATGTATTTATGATACATTTATCTTATATATTCCCTATCCATTATCTGCTAGATAAATAGATACCCATGCGTCTTGGGCTTCAATTCTGATATATGATACTAAATTTATAACATATCATATCAATTAGATCTAAAAAAGAATTGCCAGAAAAAAAAAATAAGGAAATGTGTATACGAGGCTAAATGGGCTGGAATTATTATTCCTGATCGAGAAAATTTCATATTTGGGAAATAAAAAAATAAGGAAGGTTAATAATTTATGAACAAAAATTCATTGATTTCGCATGAAAAAAAAGAAGAAAACAAGGGATCTGTTGAATTTCAAGTTTTCTGTTTTACCAATAAGATACGAATACTCACTTCACATTTGAAATTGCATAAAAAAGATTATTCATCTCAGAGAGGTCTACGACAAATTCTAGGAAAACGTCAACGACTTCTGGGTTATTTATCAAAAAAAAATAGAATACGTTATAAAGAATTAATCAGTCAATTAAACATTCGAGAGCGAAAAACCCGTTAATTTTAATAGTTGTTTTGAATTATTTGATTTATTCGATCTTGAATTTTGATGAACTTTTTTTCGGCAATTCATGGAAAAATTAATTCATGAAAGAATGAATCGGGGCAAAACTTATGACTGTACCAATTACAAGAAAAGATCTCATGATAGTCAATATGGGCCCTCAACACCCATCAATGCATGGCGTTCTCCGACTTATTGTTACTTTAGATGGCGAAGAGGTTATTGACTGTGAACCCATATTGGGGTATTTACACAGGGGGATGGAGAAAATTGCAGAAAACCGAACAATTATACAGTATCTGCCTTATGTAACACGTTGGGATTATTTAGCTACTATGTTCACAGAAGCAATAACTATAAATGGACCCGAGCAGTTGGGAAATATTCAAGTACCTAAAAGGGCTAGCTATATCAGAGTTATTATGTTGGAGTTAAGTCGTATAGCTTCTCATTTGTTATGGCTCGGCCCTTTTATGGCAGATATTGGTGCGCAAACCCCCTTTTTTTATATTTTCAGAGAAAGAGAATTAATATATGATTTATTTGAAGCGGCCACCGGTATGAGAATGATGCATAATTTTTTTCGTATTGGAGGGGTAGCTGCCGATCTACCTTATGGGTGGATAGATAAATGTTTAGATTTTTGTGATTATTTTTTAACAGGACTTACTGAATACCAGCAACTGATTACGCGAAATCCTATTTTTTTAGAACGAGTTGAGGGGGTAGGTGTTATTGGCGAAGAAGAGGCAAAAAACTGGGGCTTATCAGGACCAATGCTACGCTCTTCCGGAATACTATGGGATCTTCGTAAAGTTGATCATTATGAGTGTTATGACGAATTTGATTGGGAAGTCCAGTGGCAAAAGGAAGGGGATTCTTTAGCTCGTTATTTAGTACGAATAGGTGAAATGGCAGAATCCATTAAAATTATTCAACAAGCTCTAGAAGGAATTCCGGGGGGGCCCTATGAGAATTTAGAAATTCGACGCTTTGATAGGATAAAAAATCCTGAATGGAATGATTTTGACTATCGATTTATTAGTAAAAAGCCGTCTCCTACTTTTGAATTGTCGAAACAAGAACTTTATGTGAGAGTCGAAGCCCCAAAAGGAGAGTTAGGGATTTTTTTGATAGGAAATCAGGGTGTTTTTCCTTGGAGATGGAAAATTCGCCCACCCGGTTTTATCAATTTGCAAATTCTTCCTCAGTTAGTTAAAAAAATGAAATTGGCCGATATTATGACGATATTAGGTAGTATAGATATCATTATGGGAGAAGTTGATCGTTGAAATGATAATTGATACAACAAAAATACAAAATATCAATTCTTTTTACAGATTGGAATCTTTAAAAGAGATTTTTGGGACTATATGGATACTTTTACCTATTTTTATTCTTATATTGGGAATCACAATAGGCGTACTAGTAATCGTATGGTTAGAAAGAGAAATATCCGCGGGTATACAACAACGTATTGGACCGGAATATGCTGGTCCTTTGGGAATTCTACAAGCTTTAGCAGACGGAACAAAATTACTTTTTAAAGAAAACCTTCTTCCATCTAGAGGGGATATACGTTTATTTAGTATCGGACCTTCTATAGTCGTCATATCTATTCTACTTAGTTATTCAGTAATTCCTTTTGGTTATAACTTTGTTCTAGCCGACCTTAGTATTGGTGTTTTTTTATGGATCGCTTTTTCAAGTATTGCTCCAATTGGGCTTCTTATGTCAGGATATGGATCAAATAATAAATATTCCTTTTTAGGTGGTCTACGGGCTGCTGCCCAATCAATTAGTTATGAAATACCATTAACTCTATGTGTCTTATCAATATCTCTACGTGTGATTCGTTAAGGCCTACGTCTTCAATTTTAGGTTTTATAAGATAAGTTATTAAAAAGATATCTTCATTTTTTATTCACCAAGAGGGTTGATAAATTAAATCTGATAGTTAGATGAGTGAAAAAAAACAGTTTATAAATTCGCAGTAAAAAAAACTCATTTCCTATGTACAAGAGTTAAACGAAAATAAACATAAGCAGTCAAGACTGTTTATCCCCAAGATTTTTTTTTAGTAATTATAACTTGAAGCGGGTTGAAAAAAAATTTTTTGGTTTTTTTTTATAAAAAAAAAGTGGATGATTAGGAACACTAAAGTACACAAAGGGTTCGTTATAGAGATTTTATAGGTTATCCTAAGTTTACATAAAAGAAATACTAATTTGAGGCTTAAAATTGGTAGAAATTTTCAAGTAGTACTCCCAGAAATTCCGATCCAGAGTATGCTCCTATCCACCCATTAATTGAATAACTATCAGGAACGAAAGAATCCTTTAACTTTTTTTTTAAGCCTAAATAGAAAAAAGATGTACTAAAAAAAATTTATTTACAAAAATGCTTTTTTTCGCTATACCTATTAATGGAAATATCATTTTTGTCATGGTATAAGTCATGAATGAGTGTTTAAGTCTAAAAAAAAATAAGATTAAATTTATCTTTTTTTTTTTTTAATGAGTATTTTATTCAAGGATTAATAAAGTTATTACTCAAAAAAAATGGAGTCAGTCAAAGGATGAGATAAATTCCGAAGCACTTTTATAGTATTGCAGACAGAATTTCATTGGTTTAATTCAGGATCTTTCGGTTTATTTTGACTTTATTTATCCTACAAGTATATCAGTAAATAATACCGAATCAATTCTTAGATTTATTGACGGCCCTCGGGGAGCCGTATGAGGTGAAAATCTCATGTACGGTTCTGTAATAGCGATGACAAGAGTGATCTGATCATCGACTATGATTATCTAACAGTTCAAGTACAATTGATATAGTTGAGGCGCAGTCAAAATATGGTATTTTGGGGTGGAATTTGTGGAGGCAACCTATAGGATTTATTGTTTTTATAATTTCTTCTCTAGCAGAATGCGAGAGATTACCTTTTGATTTACCAGAAGCAGAAGAAGAATTAGTAGCAGGTTATCAAACCGAATATTCAGGTATTAAATTTGGTTTATTTTACGTCGCTTCCTATCTAAATCTACTAATCTCGTCATTATTTGTAACAGTTCTTTACTTGGGTGGTTGGGATTTTTCAATTCCAGACATGTACATTCCTGAGTTTTTTGAAATAAATAAGGAAGGAGTCTTTGGAACAGCATTGGGTTTTTTAATTACATTAGTGAAAACTTTTTTGTTCTTATTCATTCCTATCGCAACAAGATGGACTTTACCTAGACTGAGAATGGACCAATTATTAAATCTTGGGTGGAAATTTCTTTTACCTATTTCTTTAGGTAATCTATTATTAACAACTTCTTCTCAACTTCTTTCATTATAAAAAAAAAATATATATATGTATTTGATACTCACTAAAATTAAAATTTATCGCAAACAAGAGAAAGAAACAAATTTTTTTTTTAGTATATGTTCCCTATGATAACCGGGTTGATCAATTATGGTCAACAAACAGTACGCGCGGCAAGGTACATTGGTCAAGGTTTTATGATTACCCTATCTCATGCCAATCGTTTACCTGTAACTATTCAATATCCTTATGAAAAAATGATCGCCTCAGAACGGTTTCGTGGTCGAATACACTTTGAGTTTGATAAATGTATTGCTTGTGAAGTATGTGTTCGTGTATGTCCTATAGATTTGCCTGTTGTTGATTGGAAATTGGAAATGGATATTCGAAAAAAACGATTGCTTAATTATAGCATTGATTTCGGAATCTGTATATTTTGTGGTAATTGTGTTGAGTATTGTCCAACAAATTGTTTATCAATGACTGAAGAATATGAGCTCTCTACTTATGATCGTCATGAATTAAATTATAATCAAATTGCTTTGGGTCGTTTACCCATATCAATAACAGATGATTACACAATTCGAACAATTATGAATACACCTCAAACAACAGAAAAATCCTGTGATTAAAAAAAACTTTCTAATTACTAACTAATTACTAAATGACTAAATTCACAAAGTACCTTTAATTTTTAAACAAAATTTGAATTTAAAATTGTAGGGATTTTAAATTCAAAAAATTTATTTTTTTCTTGGTCAAAAAAAATGTGAACTATTGGCTATTCTATTAATTGGTGAAAAAAATGGGTATTGAAAAAATTTTTTATAAAAATTTTTTTATTAAAAAAAAAAAAAAAGAAAAACTGCAATGGGTCTAAAAATTTTACCCGTATTTTTTAAAGCAGTACACATTAGGATTTAACAATTAGGAATGCACGAATCCTTTTTTCTGTTCAATTCAATAAGATCATGAAACCTTCTTATTTTTTTTATCTCTTAATTTTATATATAATGGATTTACCTGGACCAATACATGATTTTCTTTTAGTCTTTCTGGGAATAGGTCTTATATTAGGAGGTCTAGGAGTAGTATTATTTCACAATCCAATTTTTTCTGCCTTTTCGTTGGGATTGGTTCTTGTTTGTATATCTTTATTCTATATTCTAGCCAATTCGCATTTTGTAGCTTCGGCACAACTCCTTATTTATGTGGGAGCTATAAATATTTTAATAATATTTGCTGTAATGTTCATGAATGGGCCAGAATATGACACAAATTTGCGTCTGTGGACTGTTGGGGATAACGTTACTTCGTTGATTTGTACAAGTCTTTTTGTTTCATTAATTTTTACTATTCTAAATACGTCATGGTATGGTATTATTTGGACTACAAAATCAAACCAGATTCTTGAACAAGATTTTATAACTACGAGTCAACAAATAGGTATTAATTTATCAACAAAATTTTTTCTTCCTTTTGAGCTCATTTCTATAATTCTTTTAGTTGCGTTAATAGGCGCAATTGCTGTGGCACGTCAATAATTCATTTTAAAAACCAGCAATAAAAAAAGTTTCTCATATTCAGATTGGTTTAGAAACTTTGAGTTCGATTTCTTATTACCAATATATTTTTTCTTTTTTTTGAACTTATGGTATTCTAGTCAATCAAATGGATTTAATTGTTGTTTATATTGAAAAAAATATTCATAAGGAGTTGGTCAATGATGCTCGAACATGTACTTGTTTTGAGTGCTTATTTATTTTCTATCGGAATCTATGGATTAGTCACGAGCCGGAATTTGGTTCGGGCTCTTATGTGTCTTGAACTTATATTGAATGCAGTTAATCTAAATTTTGTAACATTTTCTGATTTTTTTGATAGCCGTCAATTAAAAGGAAATATTTTCTCAATTTTTGTTATAGCTATTGCAGCCGCTGAAGCAGCTATTGGCCTTGCTATTGTTTCGTCAATTTATCGTAACAGAAAATCAACCCGTATCAATCAAACCAATTTATTGAATAAATAGTCTTTTTTTCTATATTATATTATAAAAAAATTAAATTATTATTATAATTATATCAATATAATATTATAATTGTAATTATAAGTTCAATTTAGATTACTCGATATCGCACTTTAAAGTATAACATACTGTAAGAAGTCAAAGTATTTTGGACCTATTTTCTATTTATTTTGTAGTAAGTCACCAATCCAAACCAGAAGTAGATTGATTCAAAAAATTCTGGTAAATCATCGATTCGTCTGGTATTTTAATATGTACTTCATTTACTTTAGTAGAACTAGATCGAAAATTAATGAAATTTAAAAAATTAAAGATCCTATGTCACATTCAGTAAAGATTTATGATACATGTATAGGGTGTACTCAATGTGTTCGAGCTTGCCCCACGGATGTATTAGAAATGATACCTTGGGACGGGTGTAAGGCTAAACAAATAGCTTCTGCTCCAAGAACGGAGGATTGTGTTGGTTGTAAGAGATGTGAATCCGCCTGTCCAACAGATTTTTTAAGCGTTCGAGTTTATTTATGGAATGAAACAACTCGGAGCATGGGTCTAGCTTATTGAGACGTTCCAGAACATTTCATTTGAATCCATTTTTTCAATTTGGATTTTTTTTACTGACAAAAACCCGTACCGGAAAAGAAATTTCTTTTCCGGTACGGGTTTTTTTTGCCCAAGTGTATCTTGTCTTTACCACGAATTCTTTTCCTTGGTTAACAACAATTGTAGGTTTACCCATATTTGCAGGTTCTTTAATTTTCGTTCTTCCTCATAGAGGAAATAAAATAATTCGTTGGTATACTATTACCATAGCTACTATAGAGCTACTTCTAACAACCTATGTATTTTGTTATCATTTCCAACCAGACGACCCATTAATCCAACTGGCAGAAGATTATAAATGGATAAACTTTTTTGATTTCCACTGGAGATTGGGAATAGATGGACTTTCGATAGGACCCGTTTTACTGACGGGATTCATCACTACTTTAGCTACTTTAGCAGCTTTTCCAGTTACTCGAGATTCCCGATTATTCCACTTTCTAATGTTAGCAATGTACAGTGGTCAAATAGGATCATTTTCGTCCCGAGACCTTTTACTTTTTTTCATAATGTGGGAATTAGAATTAATTCCTGTTTATCTACTTTTATCCATGTGGGGCGGAAAGAAACGTCTTTACTCCGCTACTAAATTTATTTTGTATACGGGGGGGGGTTCCATTTTTCTATTAATGGGAGTTCTGGGTATTGGTTTATATGGTTCTACTGAACCTACCTTAAATTTGGAAATGTTAGTTAATCAATCGTATCCCCTAGCATTAGAAATAATATTCTATATTGGGTTTTTTATTGCTTTTGCTGTTAAATTACCAATTATACCGTTACATACATGGTTACCAGATACCCATGGGGAAGCCCATTATAGTACTTGTATGCTTCTAGCGGGAATCTTATTAAAAATGGGAGCATATGGGTTGGTTCGGATCAATATGGAATTATTGCCTCATGCTCATTCGATCTTTTCTCCTTGGTTGATAATAATCGGCACAATGCAAATAATCTATGCAGCTTTAACATCTCTTGTACAACGTAATTTAAAAAAAAGAATAGCCTATTCTTCTGTATCGCACATGGGTTTTATAATTATAGGAATTAGTTCTATAACTGAAACGGGACTTAATGGAGCTTTTTTACAAATAATCTCTCATGGATTTATTGGTGCTGCACTTTTTTTCTTAGCGGGCACTAGTTACGATAGAATACGTCTTGTTTATCTTGACGAAATGGGCGGAATAGCTATTCCAATGCCAAAAATTTTTACACTATTCAGTAGCTTTTCAATGGCATCCCTTGCGTTACCAGGCATGAGTGGTTTCGTTGCGGAATTAATCATCTTTTTCGGAATAATTACTAACCAAAATTTAGTTTTAACGACAAAAATACTAATTACTTTTGGAATGGCAATTGGAATAATATTAACTCCTATTTATTCATTATCTATGTTACGTCAAATGTTTTATGGATATAAGTTATTTAATATTAAAAACTCTGCTTTTTTGGATGCGGGGCCACGAGAATTTTTTGTTTCGATTTCTATCTTTATACCAGTAATTGGTGTTGGCGTTTATCCAGATTTTGTTCTTTCATTATCTGCTGAGAAGGTGGAAACTATTCTATCAAAATTTTTTTATAGATAAGTTTCATCTCATTTAATGAAATGAAAAAAGTAGTCTTCTTTATCTTTTTATTTGTAAGAAGAATGACTAAATTGGAATTCTAATCGGGCTTTTTTGGCGTTTGTGAGAACCATTTAAATGGTTCTCACCTGTTTATAAGTTTATAAGAACGGCCTTGTCCTATGTTTGTATTCGTAAGGTCCTCTCTTTACTTCAATTTAATTAATGAATGAACCATAACTATGTAGCCCTATTCCTAAGAGATTGACTCCAAAATAGCATATCCAAATTATAAGAAAGCCTATAAAAGCTACAATTGCAGAATTTGCATCCTGAAAATTTATATTTGTTCTAATATGTAAGTAAATTGCAAATACAATCCAAGTAATAAAAGCCCAAGTTTCCTTTGGATCCCAATTCCAATATGATCCCCACGCTTCATTGGCCCATACTGCTCCTGAAAGAATACCTACGGTTAAAAGGATAAATCCTAAACTAATAACACGATAACTCCAATGATCTAGTTGTTCAATCAATTGAGACCTGTAATAATTTTTAACCGAAAAAGGTGAAACGCTTTCTAAAAAAAAGCCTTTTTCGTTCATGTGTTGAATCTCACTGAAAAAAAGGAATTGCTTTAAAAAATGTTTTTTTTTATCAAAAAAAGTTATTATATTTTTTTGAAATAGAATGCTTAGAAGTGCTACTGATAATAATGATCCGCATAAAAGAGCTGCATAACCTAGGACCATCATACTTACGTGCATCATTAACCAATGGGATTGAAGAGCCGGTACTAATAGTGAAGATTGATGCATTTCCGTTAAAAGGCCTGAAGTAGCAAACCCTTGCGTAAAAATGGCACTTGGTGCAGTTATTGCACTTAAAAACCTTTTTTGTTTTTTTAAATATGGAATATTATGAATAATGTAAAAACTCCAGGAAAGAAAGATTAATGATTCATATAGATCACTTAATGGGAAATGTTTACAAAAAAACCAACGAGTAACTAATAATCCCATTATAGATAAAAAAGTAACTAGCATGCCTTTTTCTAATGAATTATAGAGTCGTACTTTTTCATTGACTAATAAAGTTATCAAATGGAGTGTAATTACAACGGAAACCGTTGAAAAAGAAATATGAGTCAAAATATGTTCTAAAGTCGAAAATAGCATATAAAATTATAATTATATATAAAGAAATCCCTCAATTATAAATTATCAAATGAAAACCCGAACGAAAATTCGTTTAATTTTTTTTACATAGAACCCTTTTAATCTTTTGATACTTTATTAAGATGCTATGCCGCCACTCGGACTCGAACCGAGATGCTATCGCACTGCTTCCTAAGAGCAGCGTGTCTACCAATTTCACCATAGCGGCTTATTTGAAATCATAATAACATTTTATTTTTTAATCGTCGAGATTAATTCAATACAGTAAAAAAAAAATTTTGGGGTAATTATAAATCCATTTTTTATCTTATTTCAAAATTAGTAAATAACAAATACATAGATCCTTTGAATATGAATACAAAAAAATCAAACTTTTTGGATCATAATTTCATTACGGCACCAAGGGCTTTTTTGGTATTTTGATATCCAAAAAAATGAATTAAACAATAGATAGATTTTTTTCTTTAGTATATAGGTTATTTTTTGTTGCAACAAACCTATTTAATATTGAACTTAATATGTCAAAATTTTAAAATTTGCTGCTGAAAAAAGAACTTCGCATATAATCTTTATCTTCAAAAAAAAAAAGAGCCTTTTATATTGATTGGAAAAGAACCCATATAAAGCAATTCCTAAAGTTAAGGTTTACCTTTTTTTTATTTATCTTTTGTTGTGATTTATAACTAAAAAATTTTTAGAATTTTGTTGTGACAAAATAAAAAGGTTGATGGGGAAAAAATCCCCATCTTAAAAATATAAAAATAGACTAAAAAAACGATGATGATTCAAAAAATTTTTTTTTAAGGCCTTTTTATGGTTGACATATCATAAGAAAAAAGCTAAACCTTTTTCTAAGCATTAATTAATAGACGCAAAATCTTTATATTATTATATTAATTTAATTTTAAGTTTTACATAAAAAAATTTTTCAATTTAAAGAGTCAAAATTAAATTTCTTCAAAATTTCTCATGCTAATTTGTTCTATATTTAGGCTCTTTTTTTTTTTCAGATCCATTCTGATTATTCCAAGTTTTGAGTACTTATTTTTCGTACAAAAAAACTTTTAGAATTTCCGGTATAAAGGGATTTTGCTAACGAAAAAGCTTTTAATGCTGCCCAATACCCTTTTTTTTTCCAAATATTTTTACGAATACACTTTTTGGAAATAGAAGTACGCTTTTTTGGAACTGCCATTTTAAATTGAATTGATTCTTGATTGTTATAGTTGGATGTGAAAGACATCTATTATTCAAACAAATCTTTGTTTCTTATTTATTATCTATGTATTTAAATTTATTTATATTCTAGATGATAATCTCTTAAAAAATTATTTTTTTTTTAAAACAAAATTAAATAATAAATTATTCGATTAGTAGAAACAAACTCTTTTATGATGCATAGACTTTTATAAAAAATAAAAAAATGAATATGAAATTTAAAAGTAATTAAGATTTATAAATTAATTCAAATTAATGAAAAAAATTTCACCTTATATTATATCTCTATCTCTATTTTATTTTTGTTGTGTTATATTTAAATTTAATTTATATGTACATACTAAACCACGCCGATAAATTTAAAAACCTAATACTTATTTAATCTTAATTGCAAAACTTGACTTTAGTTTTTTGAAAACATATAAACTATATATATATATACTTTAGGATGGAAAAAATTTTTTGAGTAAAACAAGTTGATAATTCTGAACAAATTATAGATTATAGAAGAAACTAAGTCGTTTGTATCATTATTAATTTTATTAAAGCTTTAGTTAAGTAAATCTTATGATTAAAGGTATTTCTTATCCTGTAATCTATATACGCATTATAAATGATTTAAATGTAAAAGAAAGTGTCATTTTTTTATCGTCCCTCTCAACTTAATCTATTAAAGGCAAGAACTGATGAATACTAAAAGATGCAACCTGAAATAAAAATTTTCTATTATGGAACATATATACCAATATGCATGTATCATATCCTTCATTCCACTTACAATTCCTTTGTTAATAGGAGTCGGGCTTCTACTTTTTCCGACAGCAACAAAAAAGCTTCGGCGTATATGGGCTTTTTCTAGTATTTCTTTGTTAACAATAGTTATGTTTTTTTCGATTGTGTTGTCGATTCACCAATTAAATAGTAATTCCTTTTATCAATATGTATGGTCTTGGACTATTAATAACAATTTTTCGTTCGAATTTGGCTACTTGCTCGATCCACTTACTTCTATTATGTCAGTCTTAATCACTACGGTTGCAATTTTGGTTCTTATTTATAGCGATAATTATATGTGTCATGACCAAGGATATTTAAGATTTTTTGCTTATATGAGTTTTTTCAATATGTCCATGTTAGGATTAGTTACTAGTTCAAATTTGATACAAATTTATATTTTTTGGGAATTAGTTGGAATGTCTTCGTATCTATTAATAGGTTTTTGGTTTACAAGACCTATTGCCGCGAATGCTTGTCAAAAAGCGTTTGTGACTAATCGTGTAGGGGATTTTGGTTTATTATTGGGAATTTTAGGTCTTTATTGGGTAACAGGCAGTTTCGATTTTCCTGATTTGTTTGAAATATTTAATAACTTAATTAAAAATAATGAGGTCAATCCTTTATTTTCTATTTTTTGCACTTTCTTTTTATTTTTTGGTGCAGTTGCAAAATCCTCCCAATTTCCCCTTCATGTGTGGTTACCCGATGCTATGGAGGGGCCTACTCCTATTTCAGCTCTCATACATGCTGCGACCATGGTCGCAGCGGGGATTTTTCTAGTCGCTCGACTTTTTCCTCTTTTCATAGTTATACCTTATATAATGTATGTAATAACTTTTATAGGTATAATAACTGTTTTTTTAGGGGCTACCTTAGCTCTTGCTCAAAAAGACATTAAGAGAAGTTTAGCTTATTCTACAATGTCTCAGTTGGGTTATATGATGTTAGCTCTAGGTATGGGTTCTTATCGAGCTGCTTTATTTCATTTGATTACTCATGCTTATTCAAAAGCATTATTGTTTTTAGGATCCGGATCTATTATTCATTCAATGGAAACGCTTGTTGGATATTCTCCAGATAAAAGTCAGAATATAGTTCTTATGGGGGGATTAACAAAACATGTTCCAATTACAAAAAAAGCTTTTTTAATAGGTACCCTTTCTCTTTGTGGTATTCCGCCTTTTGCTTGTTTTTGGTCCAAAGATGAAATTCTTAATGATAGTTGGTTGTATTCACCAATTTTCGCAATAATAGCTTATTTCACAGCCGGATTAACTGCATTTTATATGTTTCGAATCTATTTGCTTACGTTTGATGGACATTTAAACCTTTATTGTAAAAATTACAGTGGAAAAAAAAGTAGTTCCCTCTATTTAATATCTCTATGGGGTAAAGAAAGATTTAAAACAAAAAATAAAAATTTATCTTTATTGACCTTATTAACAATGAATAATAATAATCGAGAAAGTTCTGCGGTTTTTATGAAAAAACCTTATCAAAATTCGGAAAATTCTTTGAAAATGATGCGTTATTTTATTACTATTACTGATTTTGATAAAAATAAAATTTCTGCATATCCTTCAGAATCGGACAATACTATGTTATTTCCTCTCATTATATTGATTCTGTTTACTTTCTTCATTGGATTTTTAGGAATTCCATTAAATAAAGAAGGAATAGAATTGGATATATTAACTAAATGGTTAACTCCACCCGTAAATCTTTTACATTCAACTTCAAAAAATTCTGTTGATTTGTATGAATTTGTAATAAAAGCAATCTTTTCTGTTAGTATAGCTTATTGGGGAATATTTATAGCCTTTTTTTTCTATAAACCCATTTATTCATCGTTAAAAAATTTTAACTTAATAAATTCATTTGATAAAAGAGGTCCTAATAAAATTTTTGGGGATAAAATAAAAAATATTATCTATAATTGGTCTTCTAACCGTGGTTATATCGATGCCTTTTATACAACTTTTTTTATTAAGGGGGTAAGAGGTTTGGCCGAACTGGTATCTATTATTGATAGACGAATAATTGATGGAATTCCAAATGGGTTTGGTATTACAAGTTTTTTTTTCGCCGAAAGTTTCAAGTATATAGGAGGAGGTCGCATCTCCTCGTATCTTTTATTCCAATTGATTTTTTTATTAATTTCTTATTTATTTTTAGTCCTATGATTGCATCAACTAAAAATTTACAAAATTTTTCTTGATCTTCTGAACCAATTTGTACTTCTTCTGGAAGTAAAGAAATTCCTTTCAGATTGAATGTTGATTCCCCATAAAATTGACTCATTAACTGCATGAAATGCCTAATTTCTTTTGATATTGATTTTTTATTAAATGCATCTTTTTTCTGTTCAAATTCGTGGTAATTATAATCATTACTAAGAATACTATGAATCTTATTTATAAAAATTCCATCTATCCTATTTTTGACTGCAGTTTCATTTATAATAGAGGGTGAAAAGCATTTTTTTATTATTCCACGATAGGATCCATTTAAGAAAGGATCATTTATTTTTGGCAAATATTCCTTTTTCGTTTTCTCATTGCATAATCGAGTTTTTTTATCGAGTCCATCTATATAAAAAAGTCCTTTGTCTAGAACTGCAATTCTATTAGCAAATTCATTGCTTAAGCTGTTTTTTTTTTGTTCATTGTTATAAATCCAATAATTGTATAGTTCATCGTATAAGAATTTTTCTGTTGTAGACAAAGAAATCTTTCTTTGTATCATTTCCCAGAAAATGGATAAACTGGGTGGATATGTAAAAGAAATTCTTTGTTTTCCATCATTTTTACATGTATAAAAAAAATATTGTGACATTTCCTTTCTTACCGCATTTTCAAATCGATTGTTTTTTATATATCGCGTTGGACGATTCCAACGTTTATAGTCGAAAAGCAGAGAAAGAAGGGGTTTTTCAAACCAGAAGAGGTTTTTCTTTTCTTCTTTAAGTATTTCTAACTTCGAAATATCTTGATTGCCAGAATAATAAGTTGGGCTGTTTTTATAGCATGCTTCTTTTAAGTGCAAGTTGAATTCATCCTTTGTTTTGTCCTTTCCATTCACTCGGATCTTTTCCGTTTCATCCATTTTGTCCGGATCCTCCTTTTCGTCCGAAAAAAGGGAAGGAGGAGGATCTTCTTCGGTGAATCCCTCTTCTTCCTGTTTAGTCTCCTTCGTTTCGGAAGTTTTTTCTATTTCTACATCTATTTCTTCCTCAATTTCTTTCCTTTCTGAGTTTTCTTTCAATTTCTTAGTAAAAATGGGTGACGGCATTCTGCCTAAATAGTATACACAGGTAATAAATAAGAGAATACTAAAGATTCGAGCCATAGAATTTTTCAATTCTGACACCAGATACTTATTAGATCGAATAAGTACATTAGATCTAATAGAATGATTTTGCTGTATCCAAACTAATACCAACCCAACCCATTTCATGAATAAAATGTGACCAATTAACCAACCAACAAAACTACTTGTTACAAATAATATCTTGTTGTTGCATCGAAACATATAAATGTTTACTAATCTGGCTAACATTGAACTTGGTAAAATGAAATGGTTGAATAATTGAAAAATTAGATTATTCAGGAATACACATTGAATGCTGAGATTGCGCATTGAATTTCTGCTAGTAGATCCAAAAAAAAAAAAGTTTTTGTGATTGTTCCAGAAGAAATGAAACAAAAGGTAGGGTAGAGCTAGGACAGTTATTGTATGAGGTCTACCCAATGCTAGATGCAGAGGCGTATAATAGATCGATATGAACATCATGAGCTGTCCCATAATAAAACCAGTTGTTGCTGATACCTTCTTCTCGGTTCCTTCTTCTCCTTCTTCCATAACCTGAGCTCGGAGAAGGAAGAGATAAGAGGGCCCTATGGAGAATGTGGTCAGAAATCCATAATAAAGTCCGACCACAACGACCGAATTTATTATCTTCATGCATAAGGATAATAGATTACCTAGTAGAAAAGATTGAAAAATCATCAGAAACCTTCCTTTTTCTTTTGTATTGAAATTTCTGGATTATTATATGATGATTTTTTAACTTTCCATATATAAATAGAAAGAGATAGACTAGAAACGACATCTCTTATATCGATGACACCAAAGGGATGTTAAATGAATGGAATTGGGATATGGATGGAATATAATGAAATAGAGCCACTTTCA